CTGATCTCCGATCAGAAAAATTCCCAATTCTCCTTTTGGTGCTTCGACTCTTACATAAAGTTCTTGCTTGGACAATTCAAAAGTGGGAGAAGGCTTTTTACTAATAAATCGATATTCAAAATCATTCCATTCAGGGTCTTTTATTCTATCAATATCAAAGCGCCGGCTTTCTAAATTCTCATAGGGCCCCCCTGGAATTCCTTCCAAGGCTTGTTGGATTATTTTTATGGATTCTGTCATTTCACTGATTCGTACTAAATAACGAGCTAATGAATCCCCTTCTTTTTGCCATTTAATTTCCCAATCAAATTCGTCATAACACTCATAACGATCAACTTTACGAAGATCCCATTGTATTCCGGAAGCTCGTAGCATTGGCCCCGATAAACCCCAATTTAGTGCTTCTTCTCCGCCAATAATACCTACGCCTTCAACTCGTTCTAAAAAAATAGGATTTCGTGTAATAAGCTTTTGATATTCAGCAACCCCAGTTAAAAAATAATCGCAAAAATCCAAACATTTATCTATCCAGCCATAAGGTAGATCAGCAGCGACCCCTCCGATACGAAAATAATTATGCATCATGCGCATACCGGTAGCAGCTTCGAATAGGTCATATATCAATTCTCGTTCTCGAAAAATATAGAAAAAAGGGGTCTGTGCTCCAATATCTGCCATAAAAGGGCCAAGCCATAACAAATGGGAAGCGATACGACTCAACTCCAGCATAATAACTCTAATATAGCTAGCCCTTTTAGGTACTTGAATATTTCCTAGCTGTTCAGGTCCATTTACGGTTATTGCTTCTGTAAACATGGTAGCTAAATAATCCCAACGTGTTACATAAGGCAAATATTGTACAATTGTTCGATTTTCGGCAATTTTCTCCATTCCTCTATGTAAATAACCCAATATAGGGTCACAGTCAATAACATCTTCACCATCGAGAGTAACGATCAGTCGAAGAACACCATGCATTGATGGGTGGTGAGGACCCATATTCACTATCATGAGGTCGTTTCTTGTAATTGGTGTAATCATAAGTTTTTCCCGAGTCAGTCTTCCATGCATTTCTGAAAGTAAAAAGTAAAATGAAGTTCTTTCAAATTTAAACGACTAAGCTCATCAAATGGTATCATGCTTCAAATTAACGGGTTTTTATTTCTCGAATATCCAACTCATTAATTAATTCTTTATAGCGTCCTGTACTTCTTTTTGACAAATAGGCTAGTAGTCGTTGACGTTTTCCCAAAATTTTGCGCAAACCTCTCTGAGATGAAAAGTCTTTTTTGTGCAACTCCAAATGTGAAGTAAGCCTCCTTATCTTAGTGGTGAAACTGAATATTTGAAATTCAACAGACCCTCTATTTTCTTCGTTTTCTTTTTGAGAAATAATCGAAATGACTGAATTTTTTACCATAACAAAATGCCCCTTTTTCCCTGTACAGATATGGCTTTTACCGATCAGTAATAATAATGCTATTAATTTCTCTGTGGTATATACAATAATTTAATCCAAATAACTCCTAATTTTCTGAATTCAAACCAACCAATCGAATTTGAAATTCGATTTAGATAGGAATAGAAAATAATTGGTACATTTTCGCATCGAAGAACTCAAATTCAGAAGCCTCTGTTAATTCATTTCGAGATCTAATTAAGATTTTATTCATAGTCATTTTCTATTGGATACTAGAATGAAATGTGAGACAAGAAAAGCACGTGATCGGTATATTTGTTTAATTTCATATACCCTATATATAATTTAATTATAGGGTATATAGAAATAGTGTCTTATTCAGAGAATTTCAATCGCGGATACAGGTATATTCTTAACATACTGAAACGACTGCCATTATTGGTATCAAAACAATAACGATTCATACAAGCTAGATCTTCTAATCGATAATTAGCCCAAAGAAAGAGCTTTAATTTCATTAATTTCTTTTTTTCTCTATCAAGATGGTTATTGTCATGTGAAACTCGGCTGCTTTTTGTTACGTTCTTTTCATTCCAAAATACTGGATTTTTATCTATATAATTTCTATTCTTTGAACTGAAACAAATTAGAATTCTCACTTTTCTACGACGTTTAAACGATAAAATATTTTCCGGAACAAGTAAATCAAAATGATTTTTGTCTCTATTTTCGGTTATTCTTTGATGTGGTAAAATAGTTTCATCAAAATTTTTCTTAGAAACATATCTTTGCTCTTGATATTTTTGATTAATTTGATGCTTACTCTTATGAAGCAACGAAATACCTATGGTTTGGTACATAATAAATTGTCCATCTTTTTTGCCAGACAAACGAAGTGGTTCTACAATCAATACTCCCTTTTTCATCAATTCTGAGAGAGTTAAATTATTTTGAATCAACATTATATCCAAACTAATTTCTCTCTTTTGAATGGAGGATATAGTAATTTTTCTTGGATCTATTAGTCTAAGCAGGAGACAGTAGACCTTGATATTATTGATCATTCTTTCATTCAAAGTTGCGTTCCATCTCAATTGAAAAAGCAAATAACGTTTCAGGAAGAAATCTAGTTCTGCTTCTGCATTTCTTTTGTATTGTTTTTTATTTTTCCCCTTTTGCATGTCCGAGCTTGCATAATTTTCTTCAATATCTTTTTGTTGTGAGAGAACGGATTCTCGATCTCCTTGGCTTATGGGTTCTTCTTCATTTCGTTGCTTTTTATTCAATGCTATCAACAAATTTATCTTTTTCTTTTCATTAATCTTTTTATTTTTACTACTATTTAAAAGAAGTAATTTGCTTGGTATAAACCAAGGTTTCATTTTATATGACTTAGAAAGTAACACAAATTCTGGGAAGAGCCAAAATCCCAGATTCGATATAGGGCGCTTTAGCATTTTTTCATTCATTCCCATCCAATCAAAAAACCCCTTGTGAGAGTTTAGTGAATTGGTTTCTGGAATCATAAGATAAAAAATATCTTTTTTAGAAATAATTTGAGAGTTGTTAGTACGAATTTGAGCATTTTGATTCTTATTCGTATCAATTATGATCCAGGCCTCAATATCGACTTTTTGTCTAAGATAAAAATTGAAAATTTTCCAATCAAAATATTTTCTATCAGCCGTTTTTTCCATATATGGAATATCAACCTGTCCTAGATCATTTTGAATAGGGATGTTCCTCCGTATATCAAAAAGGGCTTTTTTGGCCCTGTTATAAGTATAAGAAATTTCTTGGTTCTTATTTCCTTCAAAGGGAGGTCTATAAAAAAAGCATTCCGTTTTATTTTCATAATTAATAAATTTATATGATAAAAGATTATATCTATACGATTTTCGAAAATTCTCTTTTTCATTAGATAATAAATCTACTTCATATTGTTTTTTGGAACCAACTAATAGGTTTTTTTCATATGAATGCCCCTTGCTTAAATTTGCCTTTTTAGCTATACAGCGCCGTCGAACTAAAGTTCGCCGTTTTTCTGGTATTAATTTAGACCATCTGATCTGAGATAAATGGTATTGAAAATGCCCCTTTAACCAGTTTTTCCATTGATTCATTTCATAGCCCGGAAGTTTCTTATTTGCTAATTTCAAATTAACCATTCCTTGTCTTTCAAAAGAATCCTTTATTTTAGGCTTAAGAAAGGGGGGTATTCTTTGATATTGAACAACAGATCTTACTGAGTTACTAATTTTGATTTGTGATAATTTGTAAAATACATAGGCTTGTGACATGTAGGATAAGTCATAAAAGATACGTGAATTTTCTTTAATTTTAATATGACTAATCTTATCAAGTGGCTTTTTTATAGCTGAAATAAACGGAATTGGAGTTTTCTTTTTTTTATTAATTTTTGCTTGTTTTCTTTCATTATTGTAAATTGATTTATCAATAATTTTTTTTGTTAATTTAGTAAAAAGTTCTGTATTTATTCTGGGAATATTAATGGTACATAAAAATGTATCTGTGTAGATTTTTTCAATGAAAATTTTTAAAAAGGAGGGTAATTTACAGATTAATCGAGCATTTCTTCTTTTTAATATTTGCCATTTTTCAAATCTTTTAGCATTATAACTTGTTTTCTTAGGACTAAGATTATTTATTCTTGGAGTTACTTTTTTTTTCTCTTTTGAGATTCTTTCTATTTTATTTCGGATTGTACTTGTTCTATCAGTGAGATCCTTCGTTTTTTTTTCTATCAACGGGGAATTTGTCCAACTCGGAGATGTAATTTGACTAAATGATTTGTGAATTATCTGATTGCTTATCCTGGAATCTTTTTCATCTTTAAGTTCGCTTGATTTATATATTTCTCTTAATCTAAACAATAGAATTGGATTTGCTTTTGAAAGTTCTTTTGTTATTTTTTTTATAAAAAAAACACCTCCGATACCCCATTTTTTTATTTCTTTTGAAACGTTTCGAAGTAATTTTGTTTTTTCTTTGAAAACCGTTAGAACTCGAAAATACTTCTTTTTACCTTTTGCTATTTGTTTTTTTAATTCCTTAAAAACGGGTTTAAAAAAAGAAGGACGTTTTCGGGGCGGACCAAAAGGAAGTTCCGCTTCCATTCCCCAAATTGTTAAAAAACAAAAATCATCTTTTTTCTTTTTCATTAGATCTTTCTGAGAGGATCGTGGTTTTGATTTGCGCCAAGGTTTCAGACAGAAAGGAAACAATATTTTTATCTGAATACCGTCTGTCAACCAACTTTTGGGGAATTCTGTTTCGGATAATGGAACACCGTTATAGGTACATTTAAGATGTATCTCTTTATTCCATTCCTGGAAATCCTCAGCCCATTCAGTAAGTTGGAATAGGAGTATACGGCCAATATTTTTTGTAATTATTAATAAAGGTAATAGAATACTTTTTCTAAAAATGGATTGAGTTATTAACATACAACCTCTTATTACTTGCGCAAGTGGAATGCTATCCCAGGCCTCTGCTATCCCTATTCGCACTTTTTCCTTTCTTTTGTTCTTTTCTTTTTTTTCTTCTCTTTTTGTTTGTT